CTTGTATTCTCTTCCTTTATATTTGTATGCCTATAGTCTATTACTAGGAATGGGATACACGTAATGAATTCCAGACATCCCACAAACAAAACAAAAACAGTATAAACAAAAAGGTTTACAGAATTTTTTGATCATACATAAGTATCGATCGACAATAATTTGTTGCTTTTTACCAACTTGATGTTAAGGAATTTCTGGACCTAGAAATTCATTTCATACAATTGAACCTTTTCAAACTGTTTCTTTTTAAGAACCAAAAAAACTTGTGCCAAAATAACAGATGCCAAGAAGAACAAAAGGCCTTGGACACGTAATGGATCTTGAAGCACTATTTCTGCATCTCCCTGACCAAACCCTCCTACATTGGGATTGCTTGTTAATGGTTGATCGAGCTTGATGGATTCACCCTCTGAAACAAGAAGTTCTGGTCCTGGAGGTACAATATCAACCACTTGATGTCCATCCGATGCATCAACTATGGTTATTTCATATCCTCCTTTTTCTTTACGTACTATTCTGCTTACTATACCTGCTGATGTAGCATTATAGACTGTATTGTTACTCTTGCTCCCATCAGGATAAATCTGACCCCTTCCTCTGTTCCCACCTACATATATGGGATATTTTAAGAAGTGAACGTCTTTCCTCGTAGCAGGGTCGGGGGAAAGAATGGGAAAGGCGATTTCACTATATTTCTGACCGGGAACAGGACCTATCACAAGAATATTTCTTTTATTGGGACGATAACTCTGAAAAGACAGATTTCCCATCTTTTCTCTCACCTCGGGAGAAATACGATCGGGGGGGGCTAACTCGAATCCCTCGGGTAAAATAAGAACAGCCCCTACATTCAAAGCCCCCTTTTTACCATTAGCAAGAACTTGTTTCAGTTGCATATCATAAGGGATTCGAACAACTGCTTCAAATACAGTATCAGGAAGCACGGCTTGCGGAACTTCAATATCCACGGGCTTATTAGCTAAATGGCAATTGGCACATACAATTCGTCCAGTTGCTTCTCGTGGGTTTTCATAACCCTGCTGCGCAAAAATGGGATATGCATTTGAAATAGATGCCCGAGTTATTACATATATCATGATCGATACAGAAATCGATTGAGTCATCTGTTCCTTTACCCAAGAAAAAGTATTTCTATTTTGCATGTCCAATCATTGATCCCGGAATTTCTACAATAAATTAGATAGGTAGCTAGTATAGTTCCCTATACACGAGTCTGTCATTGTACTGGGATAATTGTACTGGAATATAGGACGAATACCTTGAAGAGCTAGAAGTATAAAGAATTAAGTAAGATTGAAAATGCTTTCTTTATATACGAAGAAAGATTCTGATTTGATTGATATCAGGAGATCAAATGAGTTCTTCATTCATTCATTGAATGATAAATAACTACAAGTGAAGGAGATACACGATTTAAATAATAGAAGATCCAATATTTCACAATTGTATCTAGAATAACTGGAAAAGTGGAAACAAGACTAGATATAATTTGATCGTTATGAACCAATCCAAAATCGTTGTAGACCGAACCAATCATTAGTTCCCAACCATGGGTCGAATGAAATCCGATCCATAAATCAGTAACTAAAAGAATCAAAAAAGCTTTTATTGTGTCACTTAAGTTATAGAGGAATTCCTGAATCCAAGAATTAAGAATGACAAGTTCTTCATTACCCAGAATAAAATAACCACTTAGAATAGCGAAACAAATTATATTTGTCGAGAAATCCAAAATGATATGGAGATGATATTCATTGTGTGTTTTGACCAATTGTATCGTTTCCTTGTGTATTCCTATACGAAGTTTTTGTATATGCGTCTCCGGGTACTCCTTTATCATTTCATCCAAGAGGAATAGTTCTTCCAATTCTATGAATCTTTCTAGAACGTTTTTCTCTTGAATATCATTCAAAAAAGTTTCGGATTTCCCGGTATTCCACCAATTAGTAACCCAAGGTTCCAGACATTTATTAAATGAGAGAGAGACCCACCAGGGAAAAAATATTATGGATGAAATATATGGGAGGGAGACCCAGGCTTTCTTTTTTTTTTTTTCATTTTTATCCTAAAAGGACCCTTATTCTATTTCTATATTCCTTTCCTTCTAGATCCGAGATCTAAATTATTACACAAAAATAGGAAATAGATCCATGGGTTCAATACCTTTTTATAGAACTCGTACTTCAGAGAAATATCAGATAGAGTCGACGGTTGTATTAAAAAGGAAATTAGCAAGTTTTTTTCCATTTTTTCTTCAGTTCATTTCAAAATACTTCAATTGGTACGCGCAAGAAATAGGCCAATTCGGCAGCTTTTTGTTCAATTTCTCGTGGAGTAAAATACTCATCAGTACGAGTCAAGGGAATGGCTCCTTGGCCTCTGATTTCCATATAAAGGACACGACGAGGATAAAGACCCTCTTTAACCTCCATTCTGATTGATTGTATATCTCTCATAAGTAAGCGAAGGAAGATGCGACGATTTATTCCAGGAAATCCCCAACGAAAAATACACACTATTCCTTCTTTTCTATCGAATCTGTCATAACCACTACCTACATTCCATGAAATTGTGCACCACAAATAGGAGCTAATGAATAGACCTGCGATCCCATAGAAAGACATCACGATCCCTTGTGGAAAAAAAAGAATTTGCTGAGATGGAAATACGGATATCAGATTCCTACCAAGATAACTGGAAGTTCCAACCACTAAGAATCCTAGTGAACCTAAAAAAAGGATACAGGCCCAGAAAAAATTACTTGTTTTTCGAGACCCCATTATAAGTTCTATCCATATATGTTCTGATCGCCAATTCATACTCTACTAGATCCAGTTGCATTCGATTGGAATTGAGAGAATAACCCAAATGAATTTTACTTTCTTGATCCCGAAGTAACTTTCATTAACTAGCACTATTCTGATGTAAACCGTTAGAAGTAATTTGTTAGATACATTGACTTTCCATTTAAATAAAATATTCGCCGATCCATTTTTAATTTAACCAGCTATACCTGCATATACATGCATTTATGCGGATATCATGTATCCGCATAAATGCATAATAGTTCTTTCATTTGTGTTCGTAAAGAGTCACATATCGTACCATATTACACTAAATAAATATCTGTATTATGATCCAGTGTTGAAATAAATTGATGAGATTTGGTCCCATCGGATCTAGACAATCTTATTTTTTTGGACATGAAGAGATAAAGAAGCCATTGCAATTGCCGGAAATACTAGGCCCACTAAAGGCACAAAAATAGAGGGTAAGTTGAGATCTGTCATAGAATGGGTGCCTCGATTTAATATTTCTATCTATTAGAAAGAAAAAGATATCTTATGATATGATAAGTATATCTATCCTAAGTATATATCATAAACTGTATTATATTTATAATATTATTTTATTATATTTATAATATTATTTATTATATATAAAAATATTATTTAATAATTTATTTATATAATAATTATATTCTAATTATTTATTAATAATTTATTTAATTTAATAAAAAATATTAATATTTAGAAATTAATATTTAGAAATGAATATTTATAAGTAGTTAATAAGTAGTTAATAAGTGCAAGGAATGTAGAACTAAATAAAATAAGTGTACCTATTCATCTTTCTACACGAATATGTATGATAATTCGCTTTATTAATAAATTTTATTATTCTTTTCCCATCCTTATTTCTTTCTATCTTTCTAATCTAATAAGGAGTTTATTATGAAAATAAAAGATTTTATTAGGAGTTTGCGACTCTAACTAATTCGATCCATCCAACAAACGGGGATTCATAGTAAAAAATGGGGGTTATCGATAGATATAGAAATAACTTCTATTCTCTATTTTCTATTTATTTCTTTTTTATTTTGATTTCGATATTTTTTTTTATTGTCTATATTAATACGTAAGAAGGCCAGATAATTTTTTTTTTAATTTTCCCTAACTCTAATTCCTCGGAGGGAGAAATTCACTTTTTTATCCTGTTGATAGAAGGTTCATGATTACTAATCATGAATAGAGGTAGGATAAAAAAATAGATCTGGAGGAAAAACGAAAAAGTAATTACCCGAAACTTCTAACTCTTATTACAAGTAGAACTTATGTCATCAAAGAAAACACCATTCTTTTTAGTTTTTTTTTGATTACGATGAACTATTGTTCGCTACAAATAACTGAATTTAGTACTATACTTTATTAATTTTTTGAATTTTGATTCAAGGGAAAGAAACCGTGGAGCTGAAATAACTCACTCAGAACACCTTTTAAAGGATTACGTGGTACAATTGGGTCAAATAAGCCTTTATGGAATAAATACTCAGCCGCTTGTGAACCATCGGGTACTGTCTTATTCAATGTTTGTTCAATTACTCTTTTGCCCGCAAATGCAATGTAGGCATTAGGTTCAGCAACAATGACATCTCCCAACATACCAAAACTGGCTGTTACTCCACCGGTTGTAGGAGATGTAAGGATTGATACATAGAATAATTTTTTATTTGATTGATAATTATGTGAAGCGGAAGATATTTTAGCCATTTGCATCAAACTCAAACTTCCTTCTTGCATGCGCGCTCCTCCAGAAGCACACACAATAATGACAGGTAGAGATCGATTAGTAGCATACTCGATCAAACGGGTGATTTTCTCGCCTACTACAGATCCCATACTACCTCCCATGAACTTAAAATCCATAACTCCAATTGCTATGGGAATACCATTTAGTTGACCTATGCCTGTTTGAACAGCTTCAGTTAAACCTGTCTTTCTTTGATAAGAATCGATACGATCTCTATAGGGTTTCCCCTCTGAATGAAATTCAATGGGGTCCATAGAGACCATATCTTCATCCATAGGATCCCAAGTCCCCGGATCAATCGAAAGTTCGATTCTATCTGAACTGCTCATTTTCAAATGATATCCACACTGTTCACAAATATTCATTTTTGACCTAAAAAATTTTTTATA